ATCGACAATATATTTCGTTTCGTTCAAGCAGGGTCCGAAGTCTCTGCCTTATTAGGCAGGATGCCTTCTGCAGTGGGTTATCAACCTACCCTTAGTACGGAAATGGGTTCTTTGCAAGAAAGAATTACTTCTACCAAAGAAGGATCTATAACATCGATCCAAGCAGTTTATGTACCTGCGGATGATTTGACCGACCCTGCTCCTGCCACGACATTTGCACATTTAGATGCTACTACAGTATTATCAAGAGGATTAGCTGCCAAAGGTATTTATCCAGCAGTAGATCCCTTGGATTCAACATCAACTATGTTACAACCTCGGATTGTTGGCGAGGAACATTATGAAACTGCGCAAAGGGTTAAGCAAACTTCACAACGTTATAAAGAACTTCAGGACATTATAGCTATTCTTGGGTTGGACGAATTATCCGAAGAAGATCGTTTAACTGTAGCAAGAGCACGAAAGATTGAGCGTTTCTTATCACAACCCTTCTTTGTGGCAGAAGTCTTTACTGGTTCTCCAGGGAAATATGTTGGTCTCGCAGAAACAATTCGGGGGTTTCAATTCATCCTTTCCGGAGAATTAGACGGTCTTCCCGAGCAGGCCTTTTATTTGGTGGGTAACATCGATGAAGCTACCGCGAAAGCTATGAACTTAGAAGAGGAGAGCAAATTGAAGAAATGACCTTAAATCTTTGTGTACTGACTCCTAATCGAATGATTTGGGATTCCGAAGTGAAAGAGATTATTTTATCTACTAATAGTGGACAAATTGGCGTATTACCAAACCATGCCCCCATTGCCACGGCTGTAGATATAGGTCTTTTGAGAATACGACTAAACGACCGATGGTTAACGGTAGCTCTTATGGGCGGTTTCGCTAGAATAAGTAATAATGAGATCACCATTTTAGGAAATAGTGCGGAAATTAGTACTGACATTGATCCACAAGAAGCTCAACAAACTCTTGAAATAGCTGAAGCTAACTTGAGTAGAGCTGAGGGTAAGAGACAAGCAATTGAGTCAAATCTAGCTCTCAGACGAGCTAGGACACGAGTAGAAGCTGTCAAAGTGATTTCCTATTAGTAGTCATCAATAAAAATCAAAAGAGTTCTTTATTATACACTACACACTACATTTGGATTCCACAATTTGAACACAATGAAGTCTAATCTGATTAATCTGATGATAGAACAAAAAAAGAGGATGGGTAGAAAAACTTATTAGATACCATGGAATCCGGTATCTAATAAGTTCTACCTACTATTGGATTTGAACCAATGACTCCCGCCGTATGAAAGCAATACTCTAACCACTGGGTTAAGTAGGCCATTTATCACCACAAAAAGGGTCTCCATAACTTCGATGGATTATAGGTAAAATTTGTTTTCTAAGCAATAGAAATCTTTTACCAGTAAACGTAAACGTATCAGAGAGTTATCATGTGGGATTAGGGGATACCCTTCTTGACAAGAAATTGTCTCTATGTTAAAATAGTTATGACAAGGGCTATAGCTCAGTTAGGTAGAGCACCTCGTTTACACGTGCGCCAATGCTTTTCAAGGGAGCCAATTATGCAATGACCATAATTGATCTTTTTTCGAAGTCGATGTCTTACTCCGTAGATTCGAGAGAACAAGAGAAAAATAGCCTGACAAATATTTGGTTTGATCCGATTCAGGTGCGAATTCCGGTGCCAAATCAAATAGAACCTGCCATTGTAAGGTAAATGCCAGTCCATTCAATGCCAGGCATAATGAGTATAAGGATCTCACAAAAGAACCTCTTTTCGTCCTATGAGCTTTGAGGTGTATGAAGTCTCATATTGGACTTTTGCAGCGGAGCGATAGAGACTGCATTTCACTTAGGTTGATCTAGGCCGAAGGCAGACCTAAATCAAGGTCACCCTTCTTTTAAACACTTTGGTATTGCTCCTATATCAGGATACAAATAATGAATCAGAGCACATGGAGCCATCTCATTATCTTCTTATCTTTCTGTAAAGAAAAATATGGTGAACTAACTGATCTTTACATCAGTTGATGAAAGAGCCCAATGCAACAAAATGCATGTTGGGTCTTTGAAACAGTTCGAATCATTTCGATAATAATAAGTTTTATCTGTTTTACCGAGAAGGTCTACGGTTCGAGTCCGTATAGCCCTAATACATTCCTTTTTTGTTTTGTATAGAAATTTGATTAGTAGTAGGAACAATAAAAGAAACACAATAATTCATTCCAACGGACCCAATTGGTATTTGTCAAATCTCGGATCAAATACCCATCTATCTTCATCCACTTTCATGAATTAATTACATATGATATTTTTCCTCTTTTCCTGCCCATGATCAAAGAATTAGTGATACACTTTTTTTTTTTCTTTGGTATACCCAATCCCAGTCAATTTATGAAATGAAAATCATGACAGAATCCTGTCTGAAGACTTCAACCTGACCCAAGCAAATCCAATCCTAAGTCGCATGGATCTAGACCTATTCTTTT